TCCCCGAGTAGAGATGAATACTATATGGTGGCGGCGGGAAATTCTTTGGCGTTGACTCGGGGTATTCAGGAAGAAGAAGTTGGTCCAGCTCGATACCGTCAAGAATTCTTGACTATTGCATGGGAACAGATTCATCTTCGAAATATTTATCCCTTCCAATATTTTTCTATTGGAGCTTCTCTCATTCCTTTTATCGAGCATAATGATGCGAATCGGGCTTTAATGAGTTCTAATATGCAGCGTCAAGCAGTTCCGCTTTCTCAGTCCGAAAAGTGTATTGTTGGAACCGGCTTGGAACGCCAAGCGGCTCTCGATTCAGGGGGTTCGGCTATAGCCGAACGCGAGGGAAAGATCATTTATACCGATGCTGAAAAGATCGTTTTATCAGGTAATGGGGACACTATAAGCATTCCGTTGGTTATGTATCAGCGTTCCAACAAGAATACTTGGATGCATCAAAAACCTCAGGTTCATCGGGGTAAATGCCTGAAAAAGGGGCAAATTTTGGCGGATGGTGCGGCTACGGTTGGTGGCGAACTCGCTTTGGGGAAAAATGTATCAGTAGCTTATATGCCATGGGAGGGTTACAATTCTGAAGATGCCGTACTCATTAGCGAACGTCTAGTCTATGACGATATTTATACTTCTTTTCATATCCGGAAATATGAAATTCAGACTCATGTGACAAGCCAAGGACCTGAAAGAATCACTAATGAAATACCTCATTTAGAGCCTTATTTACTCCGCAATTTAGACAGAAATGGAATTGTGATGCTGGGATCTTGGGTAGAAACTGGTGATGTTTTAGTAGGTAAATTAACGCCTCAGACAGCGAAAGAATCATCCTATGCTCCAGAAGATAGATTATTACGAGCCATACTTGGCATTCAGGTATCCACTGCAAAAGAAACTTGTCTAAAGTTGCCTATAGGCGGAAGAGGTCGAGTTATTGATGTCAGGTGGGGCCAGAAAAAGGGGGGTTCCATTTATAATCCAGAAATGATTCGTGTATATATCTCACAGAAACGTAAAATCAAAGTGGGCGATAAAGTAGCTGGAAGACATGGGAATAAAGGTATCATTTCAAAAATTTTGCCTAGACAGGATATGCCTTATTTGCAAGATGGAACACCTGTTGATATGGTATTCAATCCATTAGGAGTACCTTCGCGAATGAATGTGGGACAGATGTTTGAATGCTCGCTCGGGTTAGCGGGAGACCTGCTGGGCAGACATTATAGAATAACACCCTTTGATGAGAGATACGAGCAAGAGGCTTCGAGAAAACTAGTGTTTTCTGAATTATATGAAGCCAGTAAGCAAACAGCAAATCCATGGGTATTTGAACCCGAGTATCCTGGAAAGAGCAGAATATTTGATGGAAGAACAGGAGATCCTTTTGAACAACCTGTTATAATAGGAAAGTCCTATATGTTAAAATTAATTCATCAAGTTGATGATAAAATCCACGGACGTTCCAGTGGTCATTATGCACTTGTTACACAACAACCCCTTAGGGGAAGGGCTAAGCAAGGTGGACAACGAGTAGGAGAAATGGAAGTTTGGGCTCTAGAGGGATTTGGTGTTGCTCATATTTTACAAGAGATGCTCACTTATAAATCCGATCATATTAGAGCTCGTCAGGAAGTACTTGGTACCACGATCGTTGGGGGAACAATACCTAATCCTGAGGGTGCGCCAGAATCCTTTCGATTGCTCGTTCGCGAACTACGATCTTTATCTCTGGAACTGAATCATTTCCTTGTATCTGAGAAAAACTTCCAGATTAATAGGAAGGAAGTTTGATCGGAATGAATCAGAATTTTTCTTCTATGATCGATCAGTATAAACATCAACAACTTCAAATTGGATTAGTTTCTCCTAAACAAATACGTGCTTGGGCCAACAAAATCCTACCGAATGGAGAGATAGTTGGAGAGGTGACAAAACCCTATACTTTTCATTACAAAACCAATAAACCGGAAAAAGATGGGTTGTTTTGTGAAAGAATTTTTGGACCTATAAAAAGTGGAATTTGTGCTTGTGGAAATTATCGAGTGATCGGGGGTGAAAAAGAAGAACCGAAATTTTGCGAACAATGCGGAGTCGAATCTGTGGATTCTCGGATCCGAAGATATCAAATGGGATACATCAAACTAGCATGCCCGGTGACTCATGTGTGGTATTTGAAACGTCTTCCTAGTTATATCGCGAATCTTTCAGATAAACCTCTTAAGGAATTAGAAGGCCTGGTATACTGCGATGTGTGATTTGATCGAAATTACGATTTTACAGATTCAGAATGAAAAACTGTCATCCTATTTAATCCGATTGGGATGCCTCTAGCTCTGACATGTCTATTGGTAAGAATAACATGAAGCTCAGAATTTTGGGTGTGGGTGTATTCAATACCTCCAAATGAAAGAGGAATTAATCCATGCCAAATGAAAGAGGAATTAATCCATGGTCGACTCCCTAAGAGAGTAATAGGGAATTGCTA